TAGAAAAAATATCAGATTTCAATTTATTTATTCAATCAATAATAAGTAACTAGAATAAAAAAAAGAGAATTCCTTGGTTATTATTATTCCTTGTTATTATAGAGTTCCAACGAAAACCGACCAATTGAAGGAACTCCCATTTCTATTTCTAGGATCAAGCAACTCAGGTTTTGTCGTTCTAGAACATGAAATTTTATAGAAGCAATGAAAAATAGATACGATTAGAACCCCAAAAGGCAGAAAAAAATATATAAAAATTTATATAAGAATTACTATCACTTTCTATTTATTTATTTCCTTAATTGAATTTTGTTTGATTAGGACCAAGCTACTTAAAAACCTCCGCCTTTTTTAAAATATCCCGAACAGTTCCTGTGGGCTGAGCGCCCTTTTCAAGGAAATATAAAATAGCAGGAACGTTAAAATAACTTTGATTCTTTATCGGATCATAAAAACCCACGTTCCGAAGATCTCTTCCTTCTCTTCGGGATCGAACATCAATTGCAACGATTCGATAGACGGCTCATTGGGATAGATCTAAAGACCCCCCCTAGAAACGTATAGGAGGTTTTCCCCTCGTACGGCTCGAGAAAAAAATGATTTGGAGTTTTGTCTACGTATAGAATTATAATTAATGGCAAAGGAGTTGATAAAATAAATTAGAATGGGATTTTACTCATATTTTTATTTTTCAGGAAGGAGGAATAAAAATAAAAAATCATTTGTACCCATAACTCAAGTTGGATAATTCTCAAATAGCTTAAAAGAAAAAAGTATTTAGGCAGTTTATTTCATTTTTTGAATAGTCTTTAACCCCCCTTTTGTTTGTCTCATTTAAAATACAATCCGTTTGGATTCTTTATCTTTATTATGATCCAGTTATTGAGACAATTGAAAAAAAAGGCGTTTCCTTGTTCTGGGATCCTTTTTCTTTGTTTTAAATCAGTGGGTTTAGACATTACTTCGGTGCTTCTTAATCCTTACAAAATGGCAGCAACATACCCCTTTTATTGTGATTTATTTCTAGCAAAGAATCATACAAACACTTGATTCCCCGCGATACACTTTTAATCGAAAGAGTTTTTTCAATTCCAACAAATTTTCCTTTTGAATTAAAAACTTGACCGAATCGGATCCTTTCTATTTCTATATTGATGATATACTTACGAAGTTGTTCCAATTAATTGATTGGTATTAACCCTAGATTCTTGACCCCTGAAAGATGAATCCAGACTTTCTACCCGAGCTCCATCATGTACTATATTCATTACAACCTAACAAAAAGAAGGATTCTAGTGAAAACAGAACAGATGTCGGGCCAAGAGCACCTTCATTCTTAGAAAAGATGGCGGATGTAAGAAGAAAAATCCACACCGGATCGTGTCCTTCAAGTCGCACGTTGCTTTCTACCACATCGTTTCAAACGAAGTTTTACCATAACAAAACATTCCTCTAATTTGGAACCCGTATGGAATTGATTCAATTATGGAATCATGAATAGTCGTTGGTTCCGTCGATACATAAACATATTAATCTATACCCTTTTTTTCTTCTATACAAAGATGGCAAAATGTTTTCTGAAGCAATCTTAGCAAGACCCTACCTATTATTGTATGTTATTGTATGAATGCAACACTTTACTTTTTATTAAAAAAACTAATAGAAATATAGAAAGAATACGAATATTAATAAATGAATTCTTTTTTACTCTGCCTCTTAAAGTGACTCAATATGACCCATTTACCACTTCTTTGAATACCAAAGATTCAACTCAAAAGCAATCATTAAAATTAAAAATTTTTATAATTTTATAATAGAAAAAGTTTCCTATTTTGACATCATTATTTGAATAAAGTTTTACAGTAAAGACTAAAAATTTGATCATCATAAAAAAAAAAAAAAAGAGAGAGAGAGAGAGGGAGAAATATCTGTTTCTTTTCGAATTGAACTATCAACGATTTAAAGCAAATAAATGGATTGAACAAAAACCCCGTTTTTGTGTGAGATGGATAAAAAAGACTGATATAAGAGAAGATTTGGGTACTTGTTCTTGTTCTTTCGATTCGAATTTTATTAATAAGATACCTCCCGTTACTAATTAAGAACTATCTATCCCCTGACTCTCTTGACTCTCTGGGAATACTGAATCAGAACAAAAAAAGGATCCCCTTGGGGAAGGGGGACTCTCGAGGGACAAAGACAAACAAGTCCAGATTAGGCCCTTGCTCCTAATTTTTTAGTTTACCCTAACCCGGTATTTAATCCCATTTAATTTAATGTAACAACCTCCCTCTTGTTTATATTGTTTATAATTAAGAGATCCTAATAATTTGGTTACCCTATTTACATTTAATTCCATTTAAGTTTAATTTTAATGGATAGAGAATAAGAGATAGGAAAGACATGCTCTTTCTTATTGTGATTCAAAATAAAATGTATCGTTGAAAATTCAAAAAGATATGAGACATGAGGTTTTTCTTAAAATTAAGTAGCTAACCCC